ACTTATTTCTTCATATTTCGACTTCTATGAAGTTTCTTTCTTTTTACTTTTTATTTGCTACAGCTGATAAAAATCGTTGTTTTGGACACGATAAATATGATATGTAGAAAGCCTATTTTCTAGTATTTATTAGTTATTAGCGGATTTGTTCTTTCTTTCCTTTTTTTTCTTTCTATAGTGGAGATAGTCGCACGTAATGACAGATCACGGCCATATTATTTAAAGCTTGTGGTAAGAAAGGGTTTCGTTCTAATGCCCTAAAATAATATTCCAAAGCTTTCGTATGTTCTCCATTCCTTGTGTGGATAAGGCCTATGTTATAGAGTATATAACTTCTATCATAGGGATCAATTTCTAGTCGCATAGCTTCATAATAATTCTGTAAAGCTTCCGCATAATTTCCTTCGGATTGAGCCGACATCCGTTACGGTCGTCATTCGATTCAAAGAATCTCCGTTCCAGAACCGTACGTGAGATTTTCATCTCATACGGCTCCTCCTTTTTTTATTTTTTATGTGCATAATGAGAATAATACAGGAAATCAAAAAGATTGAAATTATTTCATTATGAACCGAACGGGGCTAGTGTTTTTACAAGAAATCTCTAGCCAACCTTCCTGTAAAAGATCTTTTCTTAATATCAAGTATCTTGGTACTAGATAAAAATGATAACTCTAACAATTTCTTTGTTCTTAACACCCCTTAATTTCCAGGAATTAGTCACTTCAACAGTCTTCGATGGTTATATGGGTATCCAAAATACGAACGAGATGGATGTTTGTTGTACCAACCATTCTTGTTAGTCCCGATTCCGATAAAGAAAAGGTCAAATTTTATAACAAAGTTTTCATATTGTTGATTCCTGGGCGTAGTGCTTCTTCCCCTATGCTGCCTATTGGTACTAGTGGAGTAAGATTGACCTAACCCATAGGTGTAACCTTTCGCTCAATACTAGAATCTACAATTGAAGCATCTGAGGCTGCATTAATCGGGGATACACGACAGAAGGAATTGTTTTATTTACAAACTTCACCTTCACGATAAGCGTAGATTTATTTCAATAATTTCTTTTTCTTTCTCTCCCGAATAATGTATCTTTCTCCGAAGACTGAAAACGGTAAATAAAAAAGAACATCAAATCGCACCATCTCTGTAATAGGTGAATGCCTCTTTTTCTCCTGAAGTTGTCGGAATTATTCGTAATAAGATATTGGCTACAATTGAAAAGGTCTTATCAATAAAATTTCCGTTTATCCGAGATCTGGGCATAGGTAGCAATCCATTCTATAATTTCTTTTACTTACCTTTTGTGAGAAAATGATCCCACAAGCAAAGGAATTATACAGTACGAAATAACATAAAAAAAAGAATCATTAAAAAAAAAAAGGATATGACCTTCTATTCAAATTATTATTATTATTTTTGAAAGGAATCAATAAAAAAAATTAGATTTAATTTAATCCAAATGTAGTAGTATAAGAATGAAAGGAACTATTCCGATTTTCTCAAAGTTAAAGAATCAAAGAATTTATCTTACAGATTAGGATAATTAGAGAAATCTTAATTGATATGCTACAAAGAGTAAAAAGACTCGAATGATCATTCTATGATCAACCGTCTGTTTTGTGTTGTGTGCATTACATAGTGGGTATACACTATAACAATCAAATATAAAAATTCCTGTGATGATTCATTAATTTGGAATAGATCCATGGGGGTAAGGAGTTATTATTGAAAAATCTAAAACTGGAAAAGAATTTTAGAAGTTTATGGAATCATAGTCTAAAAAACGAAATATAACCATGATTTATAAATAGAATCATGATCTAAAAGAAAAGTATCCATTAAACATAGTTTAAAAAAAATAAAAAAAAAATGGATCGATTGATTCATTCTAATTCATTGATTTAACCTGGTATAAAATTGATTTTATTTAGTATAAATAAAGAATAACTATTGGAAAAAATGGGAGCGCCATCTTCACAAAAATGAATAGATATATATCTTTTTTTTAACAGTTTTTCACAGTTTTTCACAAAAAAAATTGATCTTTATCCCCGGAAGGATTTTTCTTTGATGAAAAGTTTGATCAATTTTTTTATATTTAGAATTGATTGTACGTACCTATCCAACTAATATGAATGACTCACTATTCACTCGGTTTCTGGGCCATAATCATTATGTAGGAGAGATGGCCGAGTGGTTCAAGGCGTAGCATTGGAACTGCTATGTAGGCTTTTGTTTACCGAGGGTTCGAATCCCTCTCTTTCCGTACCTTTCGCCTAATTCACCAATCTTATTGACAGCAATGTATCAAAGCAAATAACAATGGATACCGTTATTCCAACAGTTAAGTTAGACCTTTCTTTGATTTTGATATAGATTCTTTATTCCTAATTTCTGCAGTACAGAAAAAAAATATTGTCCGAACCCCTGTTTTATTTTAATTAGGTTTAAGTCTGACGAGAATAATATTCTACAACTAGCAATTCATTTATTTT